TAGAAATGCCAAAATAGGAATAACGTTTGATATTATTAGAAATGCCCAGAAAATATCATATTTGTAAAGCAGAAACATAGACGAACTCCTTTGAATGGGGAAAATATACCGAATTCGTCGATTCGAATTGGAATTCATTGTCAAGTCATCGGTAACAGGTTAGTCAAAACCAAAATGCATTTTGGTCGAACCACACAGTTTCACTTGTTTGCTGTGATGTCTCGTTTCTCGATTGTACTCCTATTTTCATTACACTTCCTTCGATTTTATTTCAGTATAGTATAAATCTCTTATACAAACAAAACAAATAAAACTCTCTTGCTTTCACCTCGCTTCGGGCTTTTAGAAAAAAAAAATTCCAAATAGAATTCTCATTTTGATTTCGAATTTTGAAATTTTTAATATTCGAATTCGAAATTCAATCGATTTTCGATTCTATTTTCTATATATATTTTGTTTTCTGTTTATGAAAAGATCTTCGTTTTTCAAACGCGGACGTGTCGACAAATACAGTAATCCGGTCCTATATCCATGTGACTTACTATTTGATTTGAGTGAGGTTAGGTTGGAGTTTTCATTTTTAACCGGATTCATGTCATGATTTTGCCTCCAAAAATTCACCAAAAATGAGTAGGTATACCAAGGAAAAGAAGTCTCACTAACTCTTTGATTGTGGACAGTAAAGGAGGCAAAATCATATGGAATTCACATACGAAAAAAATGAATTACTAAAAAAAATGGGTTTCTTTATCCGAGATTCGAAAAAAAAAAAATAACGATTGAAATGGGCTTTTGTTTTCCGTTTTATGTTCTGCTCTGAACGAGCCCCCCATAAGCAAGCTTATGGGAATGATTTTATTTCGATGAACCAAGCAACCACGAGCGACCGGTTACAAACAACAAAAAATACAGTAATAATGAAAACTATAGAACTTTTTGTATTTCAATTTGGATTATTATATTATTATAGGGCTATACGGACTCGAACCGTAGACCTTCTCGGTAAAAGAGATCGAACTGATTCTTATCAAAATGATTCGAACTCTTTCAAAGACCCAACATGCATTTTTTTTTGCATTGGGCTCTTTCATTAACTGCTAGAAATATCAGTTAGTCTACCATATTTTTTTTCTTGACAGAAAAATAAGGAAATGGCTCCACGTGCTCGGATTCATTATTTGGATTGTGATATAGGAGCACTACCAAAGTGTTTCAAAGAAAGGTTATCTTGACGTAGGTTTGCTTCTGGCCTAGATTAACCTAAGTTAAATGGAGTCTCGATCATCCTGATTAAAGAATCAAATATGAAACTTCATACGCCTTAAGGTTCATAGGACAAAAAGAGAATTTTTGAGGTCCTTATACTCATTATGCCTAGCATTGAATAGACTAGGTATTCACCTTATCAATATCTCAAATCAATGATGGATTCCATTTGGTTCCTAAATGGGAACCTGAATCGAACCGAACCGTTTGTCAGGCTATTGTTCTCTTGTTTTGTTCCCTAAAAATCCTGGAGTCAGACATTGATTTCTCAAAAAGATCAATTCTTTGATTGCATGATGGACTCTTCTGAAAAACATTGGCGCACGTGTAAACGAGGTGCTCTACCTAACTGAGCTATAGCCCTTGTGCTTGTGATACATATTTTATCATATTATGTAGATAATTTCTTGTCAAGATGAATATTCCATGATCCAACATCGTATCTCTTTGATCTTTTTGATTGGTATTGCTTCGAAGTCTTATTGCATTTATAATCCATCAATGGGAGGGGTCCTTTTTTTTTTCTCCTTATAATGATAAATGACCTACTTAACTCAGTGGTTAGAGTATTGCTTTCATACGGCGGGAGTCATTGGTTCAAATCCAATAGTAGGTAGAACTTATTAGATACCATGGTCAATGGTATCTAATAAGTTTTTCTACTTACTGATTTTGTATCTTTTCTATCCTATTCGATTTTATTTTCGAATTGAAACTAAAACTTTTTTCCTTACATCAGAATCCGATTCCACTTGATTGTATTTGATTGGATTCAATCGGAAGAATCCATATGTGTATAAACAAAAATTCTTTGGATTAGGATTATTCGATTCGGGCGCACCGACTAGTTACGAAATCACATTGAGAACCTCTACCCGTGTCCTAGCTCGTCTGAGAGCTAGATTTGCCTCAATTGTTTGTCTCTTACTTTCAGCTTTCCTCAAGCCGGCTTCCGCTATTTCAAGAGTTTGCTGAGCTTCTTGGGGATCAATGTCACTACTCTTCTCCGCATCATTTACTAAAACGGTGATCTCATTATTACCTATTCTAGCAAAACCGCCCATCAGAGCCATCGTTAACCATTGGTCATTAAAGCGTATTCTCAAAATACCGATATCTACAGCTGTGGCAATAGGCGCGTGATTTGGTAATACGCCAATTTGTCCACTATTGGTAGATAAAATGATTTCTTTCACTTCTGAATCCCAAACAATTCGATTAGGGGTCAGTACAC